TTTAATTGGTATTTTCTTTTATGGTTCATATTCCGGATTAGGTTCATCTCTGTAATAACCAGATGAACTGGGTTATAGACATGAAAGCATAAGAACTCAACGGGACCTACCCCCTCTTTCCTTGTCTGATTCGAGGGGGATCCGTTGAGTTCTTAATAATCATAATATTTTTTTTGTATAAATGTTTCAAAAAAATCCACATTTTCTTATGATTGATGTTTTGAAAAATGCACTTCATTAATTGATTCAGAACATCTTTTACTCCAAAGTATCTGCGAATACTTTAAAAAATGAAAACAAAGAAGGAATCACTCGATTTCCGTTTTTTGGATGACTCACAATTCTATATAGTTCTATATATGGATTTATATCGATTAGATATCATGCAAACCCTTTCTATACTAATAAAATAGAACCTTACTTTCTTTAATCTTAATCTAATCAAAGTTTCCTTTTTTCTATTTTAGAAGTTCATTGAAATTGAAGAAGTTCTATTTGTTCAATAAATTTACCTATATTTTTGTTTGTCCACTACTTAACATGATAAATCGAAAAAAGGTTATGATAAACCGAAAAAAAAAAATGGAACCCACGAATAGGAATTTTTGACGAATAGGATCAAGAATCATTATTAATTCGACACAAGAAAGGGTTGTGGAAAATCCCTTTTCTTGTGTCAAAGACTAGGAGACGCACAACCCCCCCCTCCCCTAAACCCTTTGTTCCTTTCATTTATACTTTGGTTTATATTATCCGCTTATTTATCTTTTGTTTTTATTCTATTCAAATATAAAACTACGGATTCATTCTATATCACTTCGATTTGGATTGAAAAAACAAAGAAGAGATAAGTAAAATCAAATAGTCTTCTTCACAATATACACATCATGACCAGTATAAGTAATTCCCGAAATCCGAAAAAAGAAACAAACAAAATTTTTTTGATCATACACAATTACATAATATAATTGCCAACAACAATTTATTTCTTTTTAGAGTTTGATGTTGAAAAATTCGCGGATCTAGAAATTCATTTCGGACAATTGAACTTTCTCAAACTGTTTCTTTTTAAGAACCAAAAAGATTTGTGCAAAAATAACAGATGCCAAGAAGAGCAAAAGGCCTTGGACACGTAATGGATCTTGAAGTACTACTTCTGCATCCCCCTGACCAAATCCGCCCACATTAGGATTACTCGTTAATGGTTGATCAAGTTTGATGGATTCGCCCTCAGAAACAAGAAGTTCCGGCCCTGGAGGGATAATATCAACCACTTGACGCCCACCCGATGCCTCCACTATGGTTATTTCGTATCCCCCCTTTTCTTTTCGTATGATTTTGCTTACTATACCTGCTGCTGTAGCATTATAAACATTATTGTTACTCTTGCTCCCGTCGGGATAAATTTGACCCCTTCCTCTGTTCCCACCTACGTATATGGGATATTTTAAGAAGTGAACATCTTTCTTAGTAGCGGGGTCCGGGGAAAGAATAGGAAAGGTGATTTCACTATATTTCTGACCAGGAACAGGACCTATCACAAGAATATTTTTTTTAGTAGGGCGGTAACTTTGAAAAGACAGATTTCCTATCTTTTCTTTAATCTCGGGCGAAATACGATCGGGCGGGGCTAGTTCAAACCCCTCGGGTAAAATAAGAACAGCCCCCACATTCAAAGCGCCTTTTTTACCATTAGCAAGAACTTGTTTCACTTGCAGATCATAGGGAATTCGAACAACTGCTTCAAATACAGTATCCGGAAGTACCGCTTGTGGAACCTCGATATCCACGGGTTTATTAGCTAAATGGCAATTGGCACATACAATACGGCCCGTTGCTTCTCGTGGATTTTCATAACCCTGCTGTGCAAAAATGGGATAGGCATTTGAAATGGGTGCCTGAGTTATTATATATATCATGAGCGATAGGGAAATGGATCGAGTAATCTCTTTCTTTATCGACGAAAAGGTTTTTTTAGTTTGCATGGTCCAATCATTGATCCCGAAATTTTCTACAATAAAATTAGGTAGGTCGCTAGTAGAGTTCCCTATCTATAATTTTGCTATTTACTGAAATAATTTTTCTGAAACATTGGAGAGATCCCTTGGCTGGGTAGAAAGAATAAGTACTATTTTGAGTGTTTTGCTTATGGACAAAGTAACAAATATTATAGTCGTTCAATCATTTTTCAGTCATTCATTGAATGATAAATCACTACAAGTGAAGGAGATACACGATTTAAATAACGAAAGATCCAATATTTAAAAATTGTATCTAAAATGACTGGAAAAGTAGAAACAAGACCGGATATAATTTGATCATTATGAGCAAATCCAAAATCCTTGTAGACAGAGCCAATCATTAATTCCCAACCGTGGGGCGAATGGAATCCTATACATAAATCAGTTAATAAAAGAATAGAAAAAGCTTTTATTGTGTCGCTTAAGTTATATAGGAATTCTTGAATCCAAGAGTTAAGAATAACAAGTTCTTCATTACCTAGAATAGAATAACCACTTAGAATAACGAAACAGATTATATTTGTCGAGAAGTGTAAAATTGTATGGATACGATCCTCATTGTGCATCTTGATCAATTGGGTCGTTTCTTTGTAGATTTCGACGCGAAGCTTTTGTAAATGCGTTTCTGGGTATTCCTTTATCATTTCCTCCAAACGAAGGAGTTCCTCCAAGTCTATGAATTTTTTTAGAATACTCTTTTCTTGAATATCATTCAAAAAAATTTCGGATTGCCTAATATTCCACCAATTAGTAATCCAAGATTCCAGACTTTTTTTAAATGAGAGAGAGATCCACCAAGGCAAAAATACTATAAATGCAAGATATAGAAGGGAAATGAATACTTTCTTTTTTGCCATTTTTCGTCTGTGAATTTTTGAAGTTTAAATGAACTCACCCCATGCGTCGACTCTATATGATACTAATATTTCTATCAAGCATAAGTTATATCCCAAGTCATCGAGCCCATTAATCTATTGCGAGGTTTTTATTTGTGATGCAGTATAGCGGTTAGGTTAGTCCTTGAATCTAGAAAGAATACAGAAATAGAATAAGAAAGAGCCCACTTCAAATTAATATTAGTTGGATTTCGAGACGAAAGAACTCCCGTTCTATTAAAAAAAATATCAAATATTAAAATAAAAAAAATTATGGACACAAAAAATTTCGTTTTAGGGTTGCTTCGTATACGTTTACTTTGGCTCGAATAGGCGTTCAGAACAAACTTCCGTTAAGTTATGGTATAGAAAAAAAAAGAGGGTTCTTGAGTTTTTTCCCTCTTGCAAAGTATTCATTTTTCAGTTCCTTTTTTCAAAATACTTCAATTGGTACGCGCAAGAAATAGGCCAATTCAGCAGCTTTTTGCTCAATTTCTCGTGGAGTCAAATTCTCATCAGTACGCGTCAAGGGAATGGCCCCCTGGCCTCTGATTTCCATATAAAGGACCCGACGAGCAAAAAGACCCTCTTTATTTTCTATTCTGATGGACTGAATATCTTTCATAAGGAATCGCAGAAATATGCGACGGTTTTTTCCAGGAAATCCCCAACGAAAAATACACACTATGCCCTCTTTTATATCGAATCGATCATAACCACTACCTACATTCCACGAAATTGTGCACCACAAGTAGGAGCTAATAAAAAGACCCGCGATCCCATAGAAAGACATCACGATCCCCTGCGGAAAAAAATTTATTTGCTGAGAAGGAAATAAAGATATAAAATTCCTACCAAAATAACTGGAGGTTCCAACCAATACAAACCCTAATGAACCTAAAAAAAGAATAAGGGCCCAACCGAAATTACTTATTTTTCGAGATCCCGCTATAAGTTCTATCCATATACGTTCTGATCGCCAACTCATACTCTCACTAGACCTAGTTGCATTTTATTGGAATTGGAAGAATAACAAAAATAAATTTGATTTTACTTTTTTTGTTTCCGAAGTAACTCTCATCAACCAGCACTACTATGATGTGAACCTTTTAGAAAAATTCATCGAATTGCTTAGATCCAAACTAAAATAATAACATCTCTTTCATATGATTTCCTATAGATATCCACATATAGATATATTGACTTTCCATTTCCGAAATTCTCCCCGATAGCGATCCATTTGAAAATTGTTAGAATTCATTTACCCATATATCATGTTTACACATACATAAGAGCTTAGGCTCGAAAGAAGCCACATGTTATACCATATTCTACTAAATAGATATGGGTGTTATGATCAAAGTCAGTTTTGAAAAAAAAAAAATGGATAAGAGTTGTCCCTATAGTATCTAAAAAATCTTGTTTTTTTGAACATGAAGAGATAAAGAAACCATTGCAATTGCCGGAAATACTAAGCCTACTAAAGGCACAAAAATGGAGGGAAAGTTGTTGAAAGCTATCATTGAATGGGTACCTCGATTTAATATTTGTACCTGTTATTTTTATTTATTGTTTTATATTAAATTTTTTTTTTAACCTTATATTGTTATAAAGATATTTTATATATAATAATTATATTATACTAATATTATACTAAGTATACCTAAGTGAGTATATACCTAAATAAGGAGTATATGAAGTATATGTTTTAATAATTTTTTTTTACTAAATGCCTATAAAAAAAAATGTGTAAATAAAAAATATGTAAATAAACGGACTTATTCACCCTTCTACACGTTTCTACACGAAATATATGTATGATAATACACCTTTTTATTATTCATATTATTAGTTATTTTGTGCTCTTGTCTTATAATTTAATAATTTTCATTTTTAAAAATTTATTCCGTTTTATTAATTATTAAATTAATTAATAAATTAAAAATGAAGACTCTACTCTACAGCTCTACTTAATCTAAGTTTGATTCAAAATCTAAGTTTGATTCAAAGGAAAGAAGGCATGTAGCCGAAATAATTCACTCAGAACGCCCTTTAAAGGATTACGTGGTACGATTGGATCGAATAAGCCCTTATGGAATAAATA